ATTACAAGAATTGCAAACCCCTATAGACATCCTAATATTCTTGCAGAATTTATAGCCGGACAATTAAGGAATAGAGTTTCGTTTCGTAAAGCAATGAAAAAAGCTATTGAATTAACTGAACAGGCGGGTACAAAAGGAGTTCAAGTACAAATTGCGGGACGTATCGACGGAAAAGAGATTGCACGTGTCGAATGGAGCAGAGAGGGTAGGGTTCCTCTACAAACCATTCGAGCTAAAATTGATTATTGTTCCTATACAGTTCGAACTATTTATGGGGTATTAGGAATCAAAGTTTGGATATTTGTAAATAAAGAATAAAAAAATTATCCTTTTCTTTAAGGTTCCATGTTTCGGTAAAACCAAAAAATTACAAATTCTTACATTGTTATTCCAAAAAAATGATAATTTTTCAAATTTTATAAGATTGAATAAATAATCTCAATTAATCATTTGATATTGATATAATTGCTATGCTTAGTGTGCGACTCGTTGTTTTTTTTTAGAGTGGGTTAGAGTTCAACAATAAAATAAACCGACTTGTAGTATGAATTAATTAATAATGAACTAATAACCAACTCATCGCTTCGGATTATCTGGATTTAAAGAACTAATCAAAATTGAAAATATAAATAAAGATATGAGATTTTGGTGATATAATTATAGCAACTGAGATATTAGATATTGTATAAAAAAAAAAAAAGAAAAACGAATCATATTATTACTTGTAAAGCAATAAGAATATACAGATAAATGAAAGGGTGAAAGAAAGAGAGAAAATAGAATATAAATAAATATACAGCAATGATATAGAATTCGAATATGTAAAGGTCTTTTGGTTATCTCATAAAAGGTAGTGTAATAAAGCATCAATACTAACTAATCCATATATGGATAAATATATTCCCATAATAAAAAAATAAAGAGCATTGGGTCAATAAAAACTAAGAAGGTTGATTCAAGAAAAAAATTTAAAATCTATATTATTTTAAATCTTATTTGAAAGGCTCCATTGTAGAATTCCAGACCTAATCATTAATCGAGAAGCGATGGGAACGACGAAACCTGTGAATATCTAAGATTAAAAAAAAAAAATCTTTATGATTCATTGGGCAGGATAGCGGAACGAACCAAGAACCAATCCATTTTTTTTTAGGAGTCATGGGATAACCCAGCATTACATATAAAAGAAAATGGATAATGAAAGAGTAAATATTCGCTCGCGAAATTTTTTTTTATTTCAAAATGGGAGCCAATCCGATACGATAAAGATGAAATAAAAAAAAGATTCGTTAGAACCTTCTATTATAATAGAACAAAACATCTAGTTATATATTAAGTAACTATGATATAACTATATAGTTAGTTATATATAGTTATAACCATATGGGTAGGAAAAATTGTCTAGTAAGAATACATGTCTAGTTCTATATCGAAACAGGATATACAAATTTCCAATAGATCAGTCGATTCTATGAAATATCAAAAAAACCCCGCGATTCTATTATATTATTCATTAAACATATGTATATATATTGTATATTATATTGGCATTGGTTAAATCTATCTATTTTGTTTAATTACTTTATTCGCGAGGAGCCGTATGAGGTGAAAATCTCATGTACGGTTCTGTAATAGCGATGGAATTTGAAAACAACCATCAACTATAACCCCAAAAGAACCAGATTCCGTAAACAACATAGAGGCAGAATGAAAGGAATATCCTATCGAGGTAATAATATTTGCTTCGGAAGATATGCTCTTCAGGCACTTGAGCCCGCTTGGATCACATCTAGACAAATAGAAGCAGGGCGGCGGGCAATGTCACGAAATGTCCGACGAGGTGGACAAATATGGGTACGCATATTTCCAGACAAACCGGTTACAGTAAGACCTACCGAAACGCGTATGGGTTCGGGAAAAGGATCTCCCGAATATTGGGTAGCTGTCGTTAAACCAGGTCGAATACTTTATGAAATGGGCGGAGTCGCGGAAAATATAGCCAGAAGGGCTATTTCAATAGCAGCATCAAAAATGCCTATCCGAACCCAATTCATTATTTCAAGATAATAATTAGAACCAAAGGAAAGAGGTCTTTAGGAAGAAAAATAATTGCAATTGTAGGTTTCTTTTTTTTGTTGAATGCAGAATATTCTTTTTTTTTACTTCAAGCTTTTGACTGAAAGAACAGAAAAAATAAAAAAAAAAATATGATTCAACCTCAAACCCATTTGAATGTAGCCGATAACAGCGGAGCCCGCCAATTGATGTGTATTCGAATCATAGGAGCCAGTAATCGACGATATGCTTATATTGGTGACATTGTTGTTGCTGTAATCAAGGAAGCAGTACCCAATACGTCTTTAGAAAGATCAGAAGTGATCAGAGCTGTAATTGTACGTACTTGTAAAGAACTCAAACGTAACAACGGCATGATAATACAGTATGATGATAATGCTGCGGTTGTGATTGATCAAGAAGGAAATCCAAAAGGAACTAGAATTTTTGGCGCAATCCCCCGGGAATTGAGACAGTTAAATTTCACTAAAATAGTTTCATTAGCACCTGAGGTATTATAAGCCGAAACCATGATATAGATATATCATTTGTGAATGAAATAGATTACTTAATAGATTATGTCTTACACATATACCTTCTGTAGTAATTAATTCTATTAATTATTAAATAATTATTTAATTCTATTAGTAGTATATTATATATATGTATATATAATTATATATAATATATATATATAATTTTATATAATATAAAAAAAAATATTTTCATATTTAAATCTCATATTTGAAAATAAATATCAAATATTGAATATATATATATTTAAAATAAAATTTCAGAAAAAAAAAAGTAAAAAAAAAAGGGAGCATGTTGATTATATCGAAAGGAAAGGGCAACATAGATTTTCCTTTATTATGGGTAAGGACACCATCGCTGACATAATAACCTCCATACGAAATGCTGACATGAATAGAAGAGGAACGGTTCAAATACCATCTACTAACATCACTGAAAACATTGTAAAAATGCTTTTACGAGAGGGTTTTCTTGAAAACGTGAGAAAACATAGGGAAAGGGACAATTTTTTTTTAGTTTTAACTCTACGGTATAGAAGAAATAGAAAAGGATCATATAAAACGAGTTTGAATTTAAAACGGATCAGTACACCTGGTCTACGAATCTATTCGAATTATCAACAAATTCCAAGAATTTTAGGAGGGATGGGGATTGTAATTCTTTCTACTTCTAGAGGTATAATGACAGATCGAGAGGCTCGATTAGAAAGAATCGGCGGAGAAGTTTTATGTTATATATGGTAATCTTTCTGATATCCGAATTATATTATATGAAATGCAAAACTTCTATAAATTTTTGTGAAAAAAAAAAAGAGAGAGAGAAAGGTCTCTGATATCACTCCTCATACTTTAATGAATGCGTGAAAGGGGTTTAACAGGAACAGGAATAAAAAAACAAACGGATTCATGAGGGTTTAATTAAATTTTTGAATAAATTTCCAGAGGTATGTTCCAGATTCATTTTTATTTTCATAATGAAAATATGATTCTAGACTATCTTTCTGAAAAGGTTCGACGTACTCTTCTTTTTTTTTATACGTATACGACAGAGAAAGCGAAAATGAAAGTATAAGTTATTTTATTACACTCACCGTTTTTTCAGCCTCAACATTTTGGGGTACGATTTTAGAAGTTAAAAATTTAAGGAAACCATATTTTCTTCCAATTAAATGGATTCGGGATTAAGTTAAGGAATGACAAATATGAAAATAAGGGCCTCTGTTCGTAAAATTTGTGAAAAATGTCGATTGATCCGCAGGCGAGGGCGAATTATAGTAATTTGTTCCAATCCAAGACATAAACAAAGACAAGGATAATATTTCCACAAGAAAGGGCTTTCAATTATAAAGGACTGAATGCAAAAATAACAATATTTAAAAGATTTTGAATTTCAATATAATATAAATTACACTAAATTACATAAAATTATATACGATTATATATATAAATCATATTATTTATATTAAGATATATAGTTTATATTAAGATATATAGTATATAAGATATATAGTAACATATTTGAATATATGCAAATTTCAAATTATTGAAATTCTAAATTATATTTATATATATATATATATATTATATATATTATAAGTATAATAGATATCTTTTATATTTTAAATAAATCAGAAATTCCATTTTTGGTAATTGTATTCTATATTAATAGAAATAGAATACATAGATATCGAATACAATTAATATTCTATTAATTGTAGTTTCTAATAAAAAAAAAAAATAAAGCATCCGTTTTTGACATGAAATGGATATATCCATATACCTCGGACTTCTATTTATGAAATAACAAAAAGATAATAAGATATGGCAAAACCTATACCAAAAATTGGTTCGCGTAAAAATGGACGTATTGGTTCTCGTAAGCATACTCGTAAAATACCAAAGGGAGTTATTCATGTTCAAGCAAGTTTCAACAATACCATTGTGACTGTTACAGATGTACGGGGTCGGGTCATTTCGTGGTCCTCTGCTGGTACTTGTGGATTCAAGGGTACACGAAGAGGAACACCATTTGCCGCTCAAACCGCAGCAGGAAATGCTATTCGAACAGTAGCGGATCAAGGCATGCAACGAGCAGAAGTCATGATAAAAGGTCCCGGTCTCGGAAGAGATGCGGCATTAAGAGCTATTCGTAGAAGTGGCATACTATTAAATTTTATACGGGATGTAACCCCTATGCCACATAATGGGTGTAGGTCCCCTAAAAAAAGACGTGTGTAAAACGAAAAATAAACATAGAAGAGATTGGATTTCAAGAGAAATAAACAATTCAAGGATTTGAAAAAAAAAAAAGAAAATAGATTACTATGGTTCGAGAGAAAGTAAGAGTATCTACTCAGACACTACAGTGGAAGTGTGTTGAATCAAGAGTAGACAATAAGCGTCTTTATTATG